ATATACTCCTGAAAAAGAAACGGATATAGGAAGTGTTGTTGCCGAGATCTATCTTTTTCTAAATATCCTTGTAATTCTTCCATTTACATTTCTACTTGAGCCAGAGGCAGGAGGTTTTTCTTGGTTTATCAAATGATATATACATAGTGCAATATGGTCAGAACAGGGTATTATGTATTGTATTATGTATATAGTATAGTAAGAAAAAAATATATACCCCGGAAAAGAAAGAGGGAGTCCAATCAACAGATCTTTTTACCTTCCTTTTCTATCCAATTGGTTTATGTTCGTTATAATTACAACAGGAGAAAAAATCCTTTATTTTTGCAACCCAATCGCTCTTTTGACTTTGGAATAAATTCTCTTTATCAATATACTGTTTCTTCTACACATCCGTCTACAATCCATAATAAAGAATAATTAGGATTCTGAAAAAAAAAAAAGAAAAAATCAATGGTTCACTCACAGGAGAACCCACTCTTTCCCGCATTAGGCACTAATTCATTTTTAACGTCTAATTAGATCGGGTAATCATTCCAATTAAGAACATAAGCTCGTTGCTTTTTATTTTACCAGAATTGGAGCCATAGAGCTCTATCCATTTATTCACTAGACCCAACTGTAAATGTGAATTTCTTTTGTCCCCTTCCAAAAATCAAAACAATCTTTTGGAACTGTAATGATCCGGTAAGGATAAACTCAAAGTTCTACTTTAACTTTGACTTTCATTTCAAATTAAATAAATTAATAAAATCAATTTATTATTTTATTAGATTTTCTATTTTATTACGACATGCTGTTTTTTCCATTCATTACCCTTGAGGATCAGTCGTGGTCTTATAGACTATACCAATAGTCTGGACGAATTTGTTGCTTCATCCAAATGTGTAAAAGATCATAGTCGCACTTAAAAGCCGAGTACTCTACCGTTGAGTTAGCAACCCGGATAAATAGGATATGTAGATACGATCAAAATATAAAAATCAATTGAATTGCACTGCACGACCCTATCAAAACATTGAACTAGCAACACATCGAAAAGAAAGATTTTCTGATCAATTAGAAACACAAAATACCAAAGTTAGCAGATCGGATTAAAAATATTCCTAATCGAAATGTAAAAATTATGGCAGACCACCCATTTTTTATCAAATTCTTTTTTGATTTTCCCTAAGAAAATACATCCTGTATGAGAGTAAATGCAGCAAGGCAAACCCATCATTTGAGTGAAGGAAACAAAAAAATCAATATGGGGTGGGGATAAACAGCCCTATTTATCTATGATCGAATTATATTTGTTCGATACACCATTGTCAATATAAAAGCAATGTTGAGAAAGTAAATCAAGTAAATAAAATAAAGACTTGTGTTGGATTGGCACAACATAAATAAGAAATTGGAATGGAAAAAATTAAGGAAAAGGTAAATAAAAAATCCCCGGTTTATTCAATCAATAAAAGTACGATAAGCAAGCTTAACCCCTTGTTTGTTGTTAAATTAAATTCCCCCACCAAAATATGAATAAAGCAAGAAAAAGGAAAATGGTGTGTAAATAGAAATAATTACACAAGGATAGATACTAGTTACCCTTCCCTACTTTATTTTATTTATTTAATAATTTTGTTTTTTCCTTTAATTAACTCAAAGTTCTTTCTTTAAAGAATTCTGCCTTCTTTAAAATATCATAAACAGTTCCTGTAGGTTGAGCACCTTTTTCAAGGAAATATAGAATAGCAGGAACATTTAAATAAGTTTGATTCTTTATCGGATTGTAAAAACCTACTTTTCGAAGATCTCTTCCTTCTCTTCGGAATCGAACATCAATTGCAACGATTCGATAGATGGCTCATTGGGATAGATGTAAATAAACAATGCCCCCCCTAGAAACGTATAGGAGGTTTTTTCCTCATACGGCTCGAGAAAAATGATTCCAATTTCTGTATATAATAGCAAGTGGATCCATAAAATCATGAATTTTACTATAATTTGAATTGAGTACTTTTTGCTTCTTCCTTACAGAAAAAGGAAGAAATCTCATTCATACTCATAACTCAAGTTGGGTAATTCTGACAAGAGAATCCTTAGACATTTATTGAGCCGTCTCTAAACTCTTTTGTTTGTCTCATTTTGAATCCATTTTTATTCCTCAGTCTGATCCAATTGTTGAGACAATTGAAAATAGTGTTTCCTTGTTTCGGAATCCTTTATCCTTGCTTTGTGAAATCATTGGGTTTAGACATTACCTCGGGGATCCTTATTCCTTTCAAAATGGCAGCAACATACCTTTTTTTGTTATTTCTTTCTATATAAATAGAATACGAATGATTGATTCCCTTGTGATACACTTTTCATCGAAATAGTTTTACCAATTTCGGAAAATTTGACTTTTCAAACTTGTTCTGAATTTGAACCTTTCGATTTAGAATTTATATATAGTGAGGATATACTTACAGAGTTGGTCTAACTTATTGATTTTCACTAACCCTAGATTCTTTCCCTTGAAAAATGAATCAATCCTTTCTTCTCGAGCTTCATCATGTACTATTTACTTATAACCCAACACAAATTAGGTTCCGGGCAGAACAGAACAAACTATGTCGAGCCAAGAGCATCTTCATTACTATAGAAGATGGCGGATGTAAAAATCCACAGCCAACCATGTCCTTCAAGTCGCACGTTGCTTTCTACCACATCGTTTCAAACGAAGTTTTACCATAACATTCCTCTAATTGAAATTTCAAAGCGGTATGGAATTGATTCAATATAAAATCATGAATAGTCATTGGTTCAACCGGTATATAATATTTCTATCTATGGATAAATAAGTATTTATCCGGATAAGGGTCAGCAAGGATCAAATTTATTTAATTTAACCCCATATTCTATCATATGAATTGAATGAAAATAAAGATATTCAATTTTACCCACATTTGACACTTGATTCCGTTTGTGAGAAACCAAACGAATTCTCAGATATGATTCTTAGAACCATTCTGAAAATTAATAAGAAAAGATTTTTCCCTTTAACAAATTATTGTTTCATGTGGAATGCAGTGTGATCCCATCTTTCGTTTCATGAAAAACGATCTGGGACGGAAGGATTCGAACCTCCGAATAACGGGACCAAAACCCGCTGCCTTACCGCTTGGCCACGCCCCATTTTGATTTCTATTCGAAATTAATCAACACTAATATTGGTATTGGTTATTCGTCAATCCCAACCCAAATACACAAAAACATATGGGATATTTTGTTGCTAGGATTCAAGACATGTAGATATAGAATCAAAAAAATTCATTGATCATTACATAGAATTCAATTAAGATATTGTATGAAAGTTGAATTCCTTATATTCTCATTTTAGAATGATAATGGGGGGAGGGATTTTTTATTTGGGAAAGTCCGAACCGAAGAAAAAGAAGGATTTCTTGATCTGCCTTTTTCATTTTTCCTTATAAAAATAACTCAAAATTATCTAATCCACAAGAACGAAATGCTTGTTATGCTTAATATCTTTAGTTTAATTGGTATCTGTCTTAATTCTGTCCTTTATTCGAGTAGTTTTTTCTTCGCCAAATTGCCCGAAGCTTATGCCATTTTCAATCCAATCATAGATGTTATGCCTGTCATACCTGTACTCTTTTTTCTCTTAGCCTTTGTTTGGCAAGCCACTGTAAGTTTTCGATGAAATCTTTAATACTCTGCTAAATTGATGATGTATTCGATAAAAAAATTCTAAAAATTGATAAGATCAGATAAGTCTTACATTACGAACCCTCGATTCAAAAATCGAAATTCTTGTATATTGAATGAATAACCGCAGCGATGAATTTGGATCAGCCTTTTCCCCGTTCTCACCTTCCGGTGAGTATGGACTATTAGGTACTCCACAATACCTAATTATTGATATGACAAGAAATTTCGGGTAACGAATGAATCAAAATCTTATTACAAATAAATTCGTCTTATTTTTCATTTTTTGGGGTGTCAAAACAAAAAAAAAAAATGATATATGTGGTAAAAAATAGGCAATCTATTCCCCTTTTTCAAAAAAAAATGATCTTGGAGATTGTGTAATGCTTACTCTCAAACTCTTTGTTTACACAGTAGTGATATTCTTTGTTTCCCTTTTTATCTTTGGATTCTTATCTAATGATCCAGGACGCAATCCTGGACGTGAGGAATAAAAAATTTCTAGTTTTTTTTGCTTTTTTCGAAATTAATTCTTAATAATCTTATTTGTTTCATACATTTAACTATGATAAAATCAAGGGATGAGAATCTTTTCGAATTCGAAAATACCAAGTGATCAGAGAAAGCGGAAAGAGAGGGATTCGAACCCTCGGTACAAATAATTCGTACAACGGATTAGCAATCCGCCGCTTTAGTCCACTCAGCCATCTCTCCTAATTCCAAATTGAAAATTTGTTATGTGATGTAACACGTGAAATAAAGATTGATAAAAATCCACCTTCTTCTCTTTATTTTCTTTTTTCATTTGATTTTTTTTTTATTTAATCTTATTTAACTTTTCCAAATTATTATTATTTATTTTATTATATTATTCTATTTTAATAAAAAAAAATATTATTTTATTATATTATTAAAATAGAAATTCGAAATATTCTAAAATATTCTAATAAATAATAGAAATTTTTTAAATAGCTATTAAAATTTAAACTAAGAAAAATAAGAAAAAAATAGAAAAAAGCAATTGATCAGGAATTCAATATAGATAATGACTCAAAACGGATCTCCTCAATAGAAAGAATATCTTAGTTCTTTGATTTTATATGAAAGGTTTATTTTCCCGGCCTGATCTGCTTAAGTACTGGCCGGGACATTTCTTCTTTTTTCCATTGATTATTCTTTTTTTTTCTTTTTCTCAGTTTATTACTTAATTTCTTACTGTTGTCAAGTAAGGAATAAAAAAAGACATATGATAACATATTATATATATATAAATACATTAAACAATATTAAATTACATTTAACAATTT